AGTAAATGAGGGAACTACTCTGAAAAGACTAAAACCTCGAGCTAGAGGACGGAGTTATCTGATAAAAAGGCCCACTTGTCATATAACTATCGTATTGAAAGATATTGAATATGAACCAATTTCCAGATATATGCTGTGCTCAAAAAAACCCAGAGGGATAAAAGGGATAAATAAGAACACGAATATGACATATCCTAATACATATAGTAGTGGAGGATTATGGGACAAAAAATAAATCCACTTGGTTTCAGACTTGGTACAACCCAAAGTCATCATTCTATTTGGTTTGCACAACCTAAAAATTATTCCGAGGGTCTACAAGAAGATAAAAAAATAAGAGACTGTATCAAGAATTATGTACAAAAAAATATGAGAATATCTTCCGGTGTCGAGGGAATTGCACGTATAGAGATTCAAAAAAGAATTGATCTAATTCAGGTCATAATCTATATGGGATTTCCTAAATTATTAATTGAAGATAGGCCACGAAAACTCGAAGAACTACAGATGAATGTGCAAAAAGAACTAAATTGTATGAACCGAAAACTCAACATTGCTATTACAAGAATTGCAAATCCTTACGGGCACCCTAATATTCTTGCCGAATTTATAGCCGGACAATTAAAGAATCGAGTTTCATTTCGAAAAGCAATGAAAAAGGCTATTGAATTAACTGAACAAGCGGATACAAAAGGAATTCAAATACAAATTGCAGGGCGTATCGACGGAAAAGAAATCGCGCGTGTCGAATGGATCCGAGAAGGTAGGGTTCCTCTACAAACCATTGGAGCGAAAATTGAGTATTGCTCCTATAGAGTTCGAACTATCTATGGGGTATTAGGAATCAAAATTTGGATATTTATAGATGAAGAATAATAAGAATAAGACTCTACTTGTCTTTACGTTCTATTCTTCGATAGAACAAAAAATGACAAATTCTTTCATTTTTTGATTGAACATAAAAAAATGAGCAGTTCTAAATTCTATAAGGTTAAATAAAAATTTGATTGATCATTTAATATAATTGCTATGCTTAGTGTGCGACTCGTTGGGTTTTTTAGGCTTAGGATTCAAAAAAAGAAATGGGCGGACCACAGTATAAGCTAATAACTATAGCACTAATAACCAACTCATCGCTTCGGATTATCTGGATCCAAAGAATCAGTCAAGATATGATATATTGGTCATATCATTATAGCAACTGAAATCTTTTTTTGCATTAAGTAAAAGAAAAAAACCAATCTGATTTGGAATCTATCTAAATTGTGAAGCAAAATAAAAAAGTATGCGGATAAATAGAAGGATGAGAGAAAGAGAGAAAAAGAAATAGCAATGAAATGATATATGATTCCAATATGTAAGGTCTATGAAGCATCTCATAAAGAGCAATGTAATAGAGCATCCATAGAGATTCATCAATAATTAGATGAATATCTGTTCATCGAAGAAAAAATCAAGAGCCTTAAGTCAATAAAGACTGAGAAGGTTGACTCAAGAACAAATTAACAAATTTTATTTGATTTTTATTAAATTAAATATTAAATATTAAATTTAAATTAAGGCTCCATTGGAGAATTCAGACCTAAGCATTAATCGAGAAGCGATGGGGACGACGGAACCCGTGAATGCAGAGGATTCTATTGAAAATGAATCCTAATGATTTATCGGGTAGGATGGCGGAACAAACCAGAGACCACTTCATTTCTTTTTATTCTGATTCTGAGAGGTCATGAGTTAACCCGACAACTGAAATAGATATTGAAAGAGTAAATATTCGCCCGCGAAAATTTTATTTTCATTTTTTTTTTTATTGTTAAATTTTTGTCGATCCGATATGAATATGATAAAAAAAGACAAAACAAAATAAAGATTCGTTCTAACATTATAACAAAAACAAGATCAGACATTATCTATAAATAGAATCCATGTTTAATTACTTATATATATATCCAATATATATCCAAACAAGATATACAAATTTCTAATAGATCAGATAAAATCTCAAAGCAAAGAATCCCAGGATTCAATCTATTATTCATTTAATACCTGTATATCTTAAGAAAAAAAGAAAATATTTTTTAGTCATTTTTTTTTGTTCGCGAGGAGCTGGATGAGAAGAAACTCTCATGTCCAGTTCTGTAGTAGAGATGGAATTGATAAACAACCATCAACTATAACCCAAAAAGAACCAGATTTCGTAAACAACATAGAGGAAGAATGAAAGGAATATCTTATCGAGGTAATCGCATTTGTTTCGGTAGATATGCTCTTCAAGCACTTGAACCCGCTTGGATTACTTCTAGACAAATAGAAGCGGGGCGCCGCGCAATGACACGAAATGTACGCCGTGGTGGAAAAATATGGGTACGTATATTTCCAGACAAACCAGTTACGGTAAGACCTACAGAAACACGTATGGGTTCGGGGAAAGGATCTCCCGAGTATTGGGTAGCTGTCGTTAAACCGGGCAGAATACTTTATGAAATGAGCGGAGTAGCCGAAAATATAGCAAGAAAGGCTATTTCAATAGCGGCGTCCAAAATGCCTATAAAAACTCAATTCATTATTTCAGGATAGGAATATAGAACCAAAGGAAAGAAGTCTTGGGACTAAAAAAAAAATTGCGGGTTTCCTCTTTTTTTGACAAACAATATTTCTTTTTTTCTTCGTCCTTTGTTACATTGAAAGAAGAGATTAAAAAAATGATTCAACCTCAGACCCATTTGAATGTAGCAGATAACAGCGGGGCCCGAGAATTAATGTGTATTCGAGTCATAGGAGCTAGTAATCGCCGATATGCTCATATTGGTGACGTTATTGTTGCTGTGATCAAGGAAGCAGTACCAAATACACCTCTAGAAAGATCAGAAGTGATCAGAGCTGTAATTGTACGTACTTGTAAAGAACTCAAACGCGACAACGGTATGATAATACGATATGATGACAATGCTGCAGTTGTCATTGATCAAGAAGGAAATCCAAAAGGAACTCGAATTTTTGGTGCGATCGCTCGGGAATTGAGACAGTTAAATTTCACTAAAATAGTTTCATTAGCTCCTGAGGTATTATAAGACGAGACCTCAATATAGTTATAGTATTTAAATTAGAGTATTTAAATGACATAGATTAATTAGTAGATTGTGTCTCACGTATATACCTTTACTAAGTAAAAAAAAAAGAACATGTTGGTTATATCAAAATTCGGGAGCAACAATAATTTTAGTTTACCATGGGTAAAGACACTATTGCTGACATAATAACCTCTATACGAAATGCTGACATGAATAGAAAAGGAACGGTTCGAATAGGATCTACTAACATCACTGAAAACATTGTTAAAATACTTTTACGAGAAGGTTTTATCGATAACGTAAGGAAACATCGGGAAAGCAACAAATATTTTTTGGTTTTAACCCTACGACATAGAAGGAATAGGAAAGGACCCTATAGAACTATTTTAAATTTACGACGGATCAGTCGACCCGGTCTACGAATCTATTCTAACTATCAACAAATTCCTAGAATTTTAGGCGGGATGGGGATTGTAATTCTTTCTACTTCTCGGGGTATAATGACAGACCGGGAGGCTCGACTAGAAGGAATCGGCGGAGAAATTTTGTGTTATATATGGTAATCTGTCTGATATCCGAATTGTATCCGAAATTTTCCATTTGTGAAAAAAAAAAAAGAAAAAAAAGCACGGGTTGTCTAATAGAACTCCTTCTGCCCTACGGTAGTTGATACGTCAAAGAAGTTTTACCTGGAATAAAAGAACAAAAATAGATTCATAGAGGTTTAATTAGTGAATCACGTACACTCCAGATTCCTTTAGATAATGAAGATCTGATTCTAGGTTATGTTTCAGGAACAGGAAGGATCCGATCGAGTTTTATACGTATACCACCGTGGGATAGAGCCAACAAAAGTGAAGTAAGCGCTTATGATTCAACCAGGGGGCGTATAATTTATAGACTCCGCAACAAGGATTCGAACGATTAGGTAGTTTTTTCAACTTCAAGATTCCTTTCAGGGGGGATCCAATTCAAGGTTCAAAAATTTCAAGAAACTTATTTTCTTCCAATAAGTGGATTCGGAAAAATTTAAGGAATAACAACTATGAAAATAAGGGCTTCCGTTCGTAAAATTTGTGAAAAATGTCGACTAATCCGTAGGAGGGGACGAATTATCGTAATTTGTTCCAACCCGAGACATAAACAAAGACAAGGATAATCTTTCTATTCTAACTTTCTATTCTAAAAAGAACTCCTTAAAGAAAAGAAACTAATCTTAAAGAAAAGAAACTAATCTTAAAGAAAAGAAAGCGATGAACAAATAAAAATAGAAGATCTTTTTTGACATGAAATGGATATATCCATATATCTCTGACTTATCTTTATGAAATGATAAAATATGGCAAAACCTATACCAAAAGTTGGTTCACGTAGGAATGGGCGCAGTAGTGCACGGAAAAGTGCACGTAGAATACCAAAAGGGGTTATTCATGTTCAAGCAAGTTTCAACAATACCATTGTTACTGTTACAGATGTACGAGGTCGGGTAATTTCTTGGTCCTCCGCCGGTACTTGTGGATTCAAGGGTACAAGAAGAGGGACTCCTTTTGCTGCTCAAACCGCAGCGGGAAATGCTATTCGAGCATTAGTAGACCAAGGTATGCAACGAGCGGAAGTTATGATAAAGGGTCCTGGTCTCGGAAGAGATGCAGCATTACGAGCTATTCGTAGAAGTGGTATACTATTAAGTTTCGTACGGGATGTAACCCCTATGCCACATAATGGCTGTAGACCCCCTAAAAAAAGACGTGTGTAGAAATAAACACTAAAGAGATTTCAAGAGAAATAAATGATTCAATGAGCTGATCAAATAAAATAATATTACTATGGTTCGAGAGAAAGTGAAAGTCTCTACTCGGACACTACAGTGGAAGTGTGTTGAATCAAGAACAGATAGTAAGTGTCTTTTTTATGGACGCTTTATTCTGT